ATGAATAAACTAGATGACTTTAATTAATTTAGACCATCTCTTCCTTGATGGCTAGTATCTATTGATACTTTCAAAATTAGAAGCAAGAAGAGGCGGAATTGCTCGGGTTCGGTTTCCTGACTGACACAATTTCAATATCTCTTTCTGTAGATCATAAATTACCCAAATCCTTTTTGATAGACCCCTACTCTATTTAGTAGTTCATCAAAGTTTAAATTTTTTTTATAAATTCATTGACTAAGTTCTATTTTCTCAAAAAATTTCACTCTTTTTGGTATGCATACGTAAAAACTCTCAAAAAAGAGTTCTGAGAAACCTGGAAAAAATCGAAACAAAGAAAAGAACAGCAATCTTTAACAATAGTAATCTTTGACGAACGAGATAAAAAACCATTATTATGTATGTCGACACAAGAAAAGAATGTGCAAAATTCCCTTCTTGTGTCGAAGACTAAGAAGACAAAGAAGACAAAGAATCCTTTGCTTTCTATTCTCCACTTACTTATTTTATGGTTAGTATCCAGTGGAATTTTAGATTTTTTACTCTATTAGGTAGTCTCTTAGACTAGAAAACTATTGATCTATTCTATTTTCTATTCTAGGACATTGAAACAACAATGCAATAATGACATAGTCAGTCACGCTGCTCCAACTTGGCTTGAAAAAAGAAAGAAGCAATAAAGTAAAATAGTCTTCTTCTTCACAATATACATACTATGACTAGGACTGCAGTACAAATAATTGCCAACAAGAATTTGATTCTTTTTATGAAATACTGATAAAATAGCGAATCTAGAAATTCATTTCGGACAATTGAACCTTCTCAAACTGTTTCTTCTTAAGAACCAAAAATATTTGTGCCAAAATAACAGATGCCAAGAAGAACAAAAGGCCTTGGACACGTAATGGATCTTGAAGTACTATTTCCGCATCCCCTTGGCCAAATCCACCCACATTAGGATTACTAGTTAATGGCTGATCAAGTTTGATAGATTCGCCCTCTGAAACAAGAAGTTCGGGTCCTGGGGGGATAATATCAACTACTTGACGTCCATCCAACGCATCTGTTATGGTTATTTCATATCCCCCTTTTTCTTTTCGTATGATTTTACTTACTATACCAGCCGCTGTAGCATTATAAACTGTATTGTTACTCTTGCTCCCATCCGGATAAATCTGGCCTCTTCCTCTATTCCCGCCTACATATATGGGATATTTTAAAAAGTGAACATCTTTATTAGTAGCGGGGTCCGGAGAAAGAATAGGAAAGGTTATTTCACTATATTTCTGACCAGGAACAGGACCTATAACAAGAATATTTTTTTTAGTGGGGCGATAGTTTTGAAAAGACAGATTGCCTATCTTTTCTTTCATCTCAGGCGAAATGCGATCGGGGGGGGCTAATTCAAACCCCTCAGGTAAAATAAGAACAGCCCCCACATTCAAACCCCCCTTTTTACCATTAGCAAGAACTTGTTTCACTTGCATATCATAAGGAATTCGAACAACTGCTTCAAATACAGTATCAGGAAGTACCGCTTGTGGGACCTCAATTTCCACGGGCTTATTAGCTAAATGGCAATTGGCACATACAATCCGACCGGTTGCTTCTCGTGGATTTTCATAACCCTGCTGTGCAAAAATGGGATATGCATTTGAAATGGATGTACGGGTTATGATATATATCATAATCGATACAGAAATAGAGCGAGTAATCTCTTTCTTTATCCAAGAAAGGGTATTTTTTATTTGCATTGTCCAATCAGTGATCCCGAAAATTTCTACAATAAAATTAGGTAGGTCGCTTGTATAGTCCCTATCCACAATTCTGCGATTTACTGAAATAATTTTACTGGAAAATAGGCATAGAAGAAATCTGCGTATCCGTCGAAAGAGGAAGTACGGTTTTAAATGTTTGTTTTGCTTTTTAAAATGTTTTGCTTATGGAACATATTGATGTTAGTTGTTAGTTGGATCAGTCATTCATTGAATGATAAATTACTACAAGTGATGGAGATACACGATTTAAATAACGAAAGATCCAATATTTTAAAATTGTATCTATAATGACTGGAAAAGTGGAAACAAGACCAGATATAATTTGGTCGTTATGAGCAAATCCAAAATCTTTGTAGACATAGCCAATCATAAGTTCCCAACCATGGGGTGAATGGAATCCGATACATAAATCCGTTAATAAAAGAATAGAAAAAGCTTTTATTGTGTCACTTAAGTTAGATAGGAATTCTTGAACCCAAGAGTTAAGAATAACAAGTTCTTCATTCCCCAGAATAGAATAACCACTGAAAATAATGAACCAGATTATATTTGTTGATAAGTGCAAAATCGTATGGATAGTATCCTCGTCATGCATCTTCATCAATTGGATCGTTTCCTTGTGGATTCCGATACGAAGCGTTTGTAGATCTGGTTGCGGTTCTTCTTTTATCATTTCGTTCAAGAGTAAAAGTTCTTCTAATTCTATGAATTTTTCTAGAATACTCTTTTCTTGAATATCAGTCAAAAAAGTTTCAGATTGCCTAGTATTCCACCAATTAGTAACCCAAGATTCAAGACTTTTATTAAATGAAAGAGAGATCCACCAGGGCAAAAATACTATAGATGGAAGATATAGAAGAGGAAGAAATAATTTCTTTTTTGCCATTTTTTCATCTGTAAATTTGAATTCTTAATCAACCCATCGGATTCGTCGAATTTTTTTGATCTAATCTAATATTAGTATTAGATTTTTCTATTAACCATAAGTTCTATTCCAAGGGATCTAACTTATGAATCTATTTCATATTTGTTATTTATTTCTTTTTTATTTGTGATGATTCCGCGGTTAGGTTAGTCCTTGAATCTGGAAAGAATACAGAAATAGAATAAGAGCCGCATTCGAATGAAGAAATAATTAAAAAAAATATTGTTTCCAGATACGCCTGTTGATCAAATTCGAAGCCCTTTCGATGAATTCCTGAAAGAACCACTTCAATAAAAAGTTAATTTGAAAATACTTCAATTGGTACGCGCAAGAAATAGGCCAATTCGGCAGCTTTTTCCTCAATTTCTCGCCGAGTCAAATTCTCATCACTACGCGTCAAGGGAATGTCCCCTCGTCCTTTGATTTCCATATAAAGGATCCGACGATCAGAAATCCTCCCTTTAACTTCTTCTATTCTGATGGACTGAATATCTTTCATACGGAATCGTAGGAAGATACGACGGTTTTTTCCAGGAAATCCCCAACGAAAAATACACCCTATTCCTTCTTTTTTATCGAATCGATCATAGCCACTACCCACATTCCATGAAATTGTGCACCACAAATAGGAACTAATAAAGAGACCCGCGATCCCGTAGAAAGACATCACGATCCCCTGTGGGAAAAAATGGATTTCCTGAGACGCAACTAAAGATATCAAATTCTTACCGAGATAACTGGAAGTTCCAACCAATACGAATCCTAATGAACCTAAAAAAAGGATAAAGGCCCAGCAGAAATTACTTATTTTTCGAGACCCCCCTATAAGTTCTATCCATATATGTTTTGATTGCCAACTCATACTAGATCCAGTTACATTTTATTGGAATTGAGAAAATAGTCAAAATAACTTTGACTTTCCTTTTTTTTATTCCCGAAGTAACTCTCATCAACTAGCAGCATTCTGATGTAACTCTTTACTTTAGAAAAAATTGATCAAATTGGTTAGGGCTAAAATAATACTAACATTCACTTTATATGATCTGCCATAGATATATGATCTCCTCTATATCCATACTATATCCATATAGATGAGATACATTGATTTTACATTTCAAATATCCGCCTCGATTCCGATCTATTTGAATATAGCCATAACTCATTTACCCATATTATCTAGTTAGGTACGCATACATAACAAAAATGCCCCCTCATTTATGTTTTGAAGAAGCGCCATATGCTACACCCTATTCTATTAAACTAAACTCTATTAAACAGAGATCCGTGTTTGTTATCTATATCTAAGTTTTAAAAAAATAGGGAACCCTCGGATCTAAACAATCTTGTTTTTTTGAACATGAAGAGATAAAGAAGCCATTGCCATTGCCGGAAATACTAGGCCTACTAAAGGCACAAAAATAGAGGGGAAGTTTATCATAGAATGGGTACCTCGATATAATATTTGTACCTGTTATAAAGATAGCTTATAATAATTATAATTCGTATATAATTATACTAAGTATTCGTATATAATTATACTAAGTATATCTAAGTGAGTATATAGAATAAAGAAATGCAAGGCATGTCTAATTAAAGAATTTATATGTATAATTATTTTAAAATAAATAAAAAGAAATAAGACTTATTCATCTTTCTACATGAAATCGAAAAATATATGGATGAGAAAATCTATTCTTATCTTATCATTGGAATTCCAATTTTGATTTAATTAGAAATTTTCTCGAAAGATTCTCTAGAATTCGATCCGCGAAGAGGGATTCTTAGGCAAATTAGCGATTTCTCGGGAGAAGGGATGCTCTACTCTATAGCTCTATTTTATATATTTGAATTATATATACATACACAGCAAAAAGGAAAAAGAAAATTCGGTTTATTTGCCTAATTTTAATTTCGCATTTTAATTTCGCATAAGGCAGAATTTTTTTTTGTTGATAGAGATTTCCTGATTACTAATCATTAATACTAATCATTAATATAGGTATAAAAAATAAAGAATTGTCCACATGATTCTTTATTTTTTAAATTGATAAGAAAATCTTATGTCATCAAAGAAAAAATACATTCTTCGTATTTTGACTTTGATTTCGATAACCTAACTATTTTTTTTCAATACAATACAAATAAAATAATTGAACGTAAGCTTAAGGCCCTACTTACTACTTAATGTTAATGGAATTTCAATTCAAAGGAAAAAAGGCGTGAAGCTTCAATAACTCACTCAAAACATTCGTTAAAGGATTACGTGGTACGATTGGATCGAATAAGCCCTTATGGAA